ATCATTGAAAAGTGCATTAACATAAATACAGCAGTAAGAAGAGGTAATACAAAAGTATGCAAACTATAAAAACGAGTTAAGGTAGATTGTCCCACACTGGAACTTCCGCGTAATAACTCTACCAAAGACGATCCTATTACAGGAATAGCGTCGGGTACGCCTGTTACAATTTTGACTGCCCAATAACCAATTTGATCCCAAGGTAAGGAATAACCGGTTACACCAAAAGATGCAGTCAATACAGCCAAAACTACACCCGTAACCCAAGTTAATTCGCGAGGTTTTTTAAAACCGCCTGTGAGATACACACGAAATACGTGTAGGATCATCATTAAGACCATCATACTTGCCGACCATCGATGAACGGATCGGATTAACCAACCAAAGTTAGCTTCAGTCATTATATATTGAACAGAAGCAAAAGCTTCAGTAACGGTCGGACGATAATAAAAAGTCATAGCAAATCCCGTTGCTACTTGGACTAAAAAACAAGTAAGTGTAATTCCTCCTAAACAATAAAATATATTCACATGAGGCGGAACATATTTACTGGTTATATCATCGGCAATCGCCTGAATTTCAAGACGTTCTTCGAACCAATCATAGACTTTATTCATATAGGTAAACCAACGGACCCCCCCTGAGAACCGTATATGAGAATTTCATCTCGTACGGCTCAAACAAAAATACCCAAATACTGCTTGTAACGAAAACAGATATGTGTAATAGAAAGTTTGAAATTTCTTTATTTAATCCTATGATTCTAATTTTCTTTGACGATAATAAAAAATAGAGATCCGAAAGCTATTCTTTTTGGTTATAATGCTAAAATATCAAGTCGGCTCCTTCGTCTTTATCTTGATCTTTTAAGGCCTCTTGAATATTCTACTATTTACTTCATTTTTTTATTGTGTATAATATGATTTTACTGTTGTCTTCTTTATTATTATTGAATTTTTATTATTGATAGGAATTCTCTTGTTAGGACCCTATGAATCAATTAAAAAAACATCAGATTCATACTATAACCACGATGATTCAAAAAAACCTTAAATCGAAGTCCAAAAATTCCCTGAGTAAGAACTGTTGGATCATCACTTATTCAATGAATAGATATAATGAAAAAAATTAAAGGAAACGTTTGTCCTTTGATCAAAATAAAGATAAGCTCCGGAAACTTAAAAGAATGCAAATTATTCAATTTATTTTTAAAACTCTTTGAAAAGTTTTTTAAGTCCGGTTGCGAGGTCTAAATATTTAGTATGAATCATAGTTCTAATATTTTTAGAATCCATTTTCTATATTCCGTGCTCCAGATACTAGAAGAAATATCTGACGGGATAAAACCATCTCTATCAAGATGACAGATCCATTTTATGTTCTGTACTTTCAATAGGATCCATTAAAACAAGCCGCACACTCATATTCCGGAAATACAGAAACAAAGAAATTCCACGATCAAACTACCAAATCCAAATGAAATAGACTAACAAACAATAAGAAACCAAAATGCTTAACTTTCCTTTCTATTGAAAAACTAATTACCCGATTCTTGTGAATCTAATTCATAGAAATTCCGTCGAGTAAAATGGACGAATTATAAATCTCCAAAATAATAGATAGAAATATCGCAAATAGAGCCATTGCAACACCCATCAAAGGAGTAGTTCCCCACCCCGGAGCTACTTTACCATATTCTGAATTTAATGGTTTCAATAAATCCCCTACAACAGTTCGTCTTGGACCAGATCTAGAATTATCCTCAACGGTTTGCGTAGCCATAAATACTATTTTTTATTCATTTAGATCTGTTGACTTTGTATACCATTTCGCTGTAAATATAAGGATCTTATCCTATAGATCTATTGTGATCTTGAAACTTTAGAATTCTAATAATGGAAACAGCAACCCTAATTGCCATCTCTATATCTGGTTTACTTGTAAGTTTTACTGGGTATGCCTTATATATTGCCTTTGGGCAACCCTCGCAACAACTAAGAGATCCATTTGAAGAACATGGGGACTAGTTGAAGTAATGAGCCCTCCATATTGGGGGCTCATTACTTCAATTAAGATAATAAAAAATTATTTAACCTTATTTCGTCGGAACTTTAGGGGGTTCTCTAAAAAAGATAGCGAAAAAAATAATTCCTAAAGTCGAGACTAAGAGGAATGTATAAACCAATGCTTCCATAGATTTGATTGTGGTTTACAATTATAGCTTTCATACCTGTTTATTGGGGATCATTTCCCAACAAATAAAATAAAAAGAGTAACTGCAATGATTGAAATAAAGATTTATCTAGTTCTCTATGTGAAATTTAAAATCATAAAAAAAGTCGAAAAAGAACAAAAGAATGTTAGACTACCTGTTTTTTTGTAGTTGGATCTCCAAGTTTTTGGAATGCTCCAAATTCTACTTGAGCGTCTAAATCTGGGTCGATACCAGCAAAAACATCTCTGAATAAAGTTCTAGCACCATGCCAAATGTGCCCGAAAAAGAATAGCAGAGCAAAAGAAGCATGTCCAAAAGTAAACCAACCCCTCGGACTGCTACGAAAAACACCATCTGATTTCAAAGTAGCACGATCTAATTCAAAAATTTCACCCAATTGAGCACGTCTAGCATATTTTTTCACAGTAGCGGGATCGCTATAACTGACTCCATTAAGCTCGCCACCATAGAACTCAACAATTACACCTACTTGTTCCACACTATATTTAGATTCTGCCCTTCGAAAAGGAACATCGGCCCTAACAATTCCATCCCCATCTACCAAAACAACCGGAAATGTTTCAAAAAAAGTAGGCATACGACGTACAAAAAGTTCATGCCCCTCTTTATCTCTAAAGACAGGATGTCCTAACCAACCGACGGCTATTCCATCTCCATTGTCCATTGAACCTGCTCTAAATAACCCCCCTTTTGCTGGATTATTTCCGATATAATCATAAAAAGCTAATTTTTCGGGAATTTTAGACCAAGCTTCTGATAAACTTTGATTTTCGGCTAGTCCAGCACCAACTCTTCGATATATTTCTTGCTGAAAGTATCCCTGATCCCATTGATAACGAGTAGGACCGAATAATTCAATAGGGGTTGTTGCTGAACCATACCACATAGTTCCAGCAACGACAAAAGCTGCAAAAAAGACAGCAGCAATACTGCTGGAAAGGACAGTTTCAATATTTCCCATCCGTAATCCTTTATATAGACGTTGGGGTGGACGCACACTAAGATGGAAAAGACCTGCTAATATGCCCAACGTTCCTGCTGCAATATGATGAGAAGCTACCCCCCCCGGAACAAAAGGATCAAAACCTTCCACGCCCCACGCGGGATTTACGGATTGTATCCTTCCAGTTAGTCCATAAGGATCGGACACCCATATTCCAGGACCATACAATCCTGTTACATGAAATGCGCCAAAACCAAAACAAGCCACCCCTGCAAGAAATAAATGAATTCCAAAAATTTTGGGCAAATCCAAAGAAGGTTTTCCAGTACGTTCATCACAAAAGATTTCTAGATCCCAATAAACCCAATGCCAAATAGCCGCTAAAAAGCACAAGCCCGAAAACACAATATGTGCTCCGGCCACACCTTCGTAACTCCAAATACCCGGATTCGTTATAGTCCCTCCTGTGATATTCCAACCGCCCCACGAATTGGTTATTCCTAAACGAGTCATGAAAGGTATAACGAACATACCCTGTCTCCACATTGGGTCAAGAACAGGGTCAGAGGGATCAAAAACTGCTAATTCATATAGAGCCATCGAACCGGCCCAACCAGCAACCAGAGCTGTGTGCATTATATGAACAGAAAGCAAACGGCCTGGATCATTTAATACAACAGTATGAACACGATACCAAGGTAAACCCATGAAAATACCCCTTATATCAACAAAAAATAGACACTATGTAACTTTATTGCACTTGAAAAATTTATATTATGGACTCTAGCCTTTCATTAGATTTTCTCGTAAAATGGAACAATCATATTTGTAGAAATAAAAAGAAACAGATTTATTCTATACCCGATAAGTAACAATACGCAATGGTGGGGAGACGAGAGGGGTTTACAATTTTCTCTATGAATATTTAAATAAGTAAATGCAGACATACTCACTTATCACCCCAATGACCCATTCGTAACAACTTTACTTTATTTAGTATTCCTTTTTTTATATTTAGTATTCCTAAAAAAAAAAATGCAATATAATAAAAATAAATCATTTTTAACACGATAAGCTAATTCTTACGTTTCCACACTAAAGTTAGATATATGATTTTATTATTTCTCCATTTTATGCCCATTGGTGTTCCAAGAGTACCCTTTCGAAGCCCTGGGGAAGAAGATGCATCTTGGGTTGATATAAAGTGCGACTTGTCAGATATAGTAGGTCATATGGGATTTCCCCGTTTTCTCCCCCGATCGAGATATCCTCTCTTTCACCCCCAAAAGAAGAATGATTCAATCATAAAAAATTTGGAGCGTGAAGTGTATTCAAATAAAATTCTATCGATTTTTTTATTTTTAGAGGTGGTATCCAGATTATTACTCGAAATTATGAATAATTTATGGTTGGCTTCATTGAACCAATTAAATAAAGTACCCAGGCTCTGTTTAGAAAAAACCAATTGGTTATATATCTACGATCACCACTTCTATCATATCCGTATATTTTACAGAAAATATTTAATAAGAAATTCAGAAAAGGAAGAAGTTTTAACAAAAATACGTAGTATTGTAATATTTGTCCTATATGTGCAAATCAAAATCGGGCAGATCTTTACTCAGAGTAGAAAAGAAACCTTAAAGAATTCAAAAAGTCCATTCAGAAACAAGAAAATTACATTGTCATTGGGCTTCGATCTCAATGAAAGCAATACATCAATGAGAAGATTGTTCAATAAATTGAGTATGTATATTATTCTATTTTTCTTTAAAAGTTCGAAGAAGTCCATTATGAAAAGAGAAAGAGGTTTAAAATTGACACATTCATTCCTTTTTTGCTTATATGATTTTTGGTGTACTGTATGCATCAAAAGGTGCATGTACGGCTCTAAAGGAAAAAAATGGAATCCTAATCAATCGACTTTATCGAGAAAGATTACTTTTTTTAGGTCAAGAGGTTCAAAGTCAAATATCGAATCAACTAATTACTCTTATGGTATATCTTACTATAGAAGAAGAGAATTAAGATTTGTATCTGTTTATAAATTCTCCGGGGGGGTGGGTAATACCCGGAATAGCTATTTATCATACTATGCAATTTGTACAACCAGATGTACAGACAGTATGTATGGGATTAGCCGCTTCAATGGGATCCTTTCTTTTGGCAGGAGGAGAAATTACCAAACGTTTAGCATTCCCTCACGCTTGGCGCCAATGATTCTTTTATTTGAGAATATATATAAAGACTATACCTTCGCCATAAAAACAGTTAATAAAAACATTTTATTAGTAATAATAGCATGGTATTGTGAATTCCATATGAAAATTTTTGTTTTTTTAATCATTCGATTATATATAGAAAGAGTAGTATGTAAAAGAGGGTATTTACAATTTTATCTGATCTATCAGGAACCTAGTTTAATTTTAGTGTCACAGACTTTTTGTTTTTTTTTTCATACCAGAAAACTTTTAACAATTTTTATTTTAATTAGAAGAAAACATAACATATCAAAAAAAAAGAAACTTTCGGATTGTTCAATAACAAAATCATATAAAAAACAACGGAACCATCGTAGTATTTTTAATTTAAGCGATTCAAAAAATAAAAAAGAAAGTTGGTTATTGGATTGTTTATTAATTAAGGATCTGGATCCAAAAGACCCGGTAGATTTTGTACTTCGTTTTTCTTTGATGAAAAAAAAATTAATTCGTAAACGTAGAAAAAAATTCATCAAAGAAAATACTCTATCCATAGTAGAGGAAAAAAATGAATTGCAGGGATGGAAAAGCCGTATGCATCAATACGCAGAAAATGCTTGTACGGTTATTTTATATTATTTTTGCCCATTTTTTTATTTTCTTATTTGTATTTATCCCTTTTACCTTTATTTGGGAATAAGGATAATCTTTACCAATATAGGAGAAATCATTATCAAAATCTTTATCAAGATAAGGGAAATACTTATTAAGTTATTAAATCAGGGTAATGATCCACCAACCCGCTTGTTCTTTTTATCAGGCACAAACGGGAGAATTTATCCTGGAAGCGGAAGAGCTACTGAAAATGCGTCAAACTATCACAAGGGTTTATGTACAAAGAACGGGCAAACCTTTATGGGTTATATCCGAAGACATGGAAAGGGATGTTTTTATGTCAGCAGCAGAAGCCCAAGCTCACGGAATTGTAGATCTTGTAGCCGTTGAATAAAAAATAAGTGGCAAGGATTATTCTAAAAAAATACAGGATTTGAAATTTCATTTTTGAATCTTCTTACTTTCATTTTAATATAATATCTCTATTAGTTAATCTATTAATATCTATTAGTTAATCTATTAATAGAATATAAGTAATATAGAATCTAAGTAATTCACGGTTAGGATAGATCTAAACCAGCTCATTATATATATATTACAACTTACTATGCCAACTATGAAACAACTTATTAGAAACACAAGACAGCCAATCCGAAACGTCACAAAATCCCCAGCTCTTCGGGGATGCCCTCAGCGCCGAGGAACGTGTACCAGGGTGGAAGTGCGACTCGTTCAGATCATATACTAAGAAGAAAAAACCAATTTCATTTTTTCAGTATTGTTGATCGGTTAAGATAGTGTGAATGTAGTTTTCCCATTCAGACTATCTTAACTTATATATATACATTCTTTACATTCTTCTATCTTGTATCAAATTTATGGTTTCGATTGGTGCAAACCCAATAGTCTTAATTTACAATTTAAGATGAGAAGGACTTTCCCATCGGTAACAAAACAAATATAAAGTTACCCGTTAAGCGGAGAAAATACTATTTCAATTAAAGATAAAGTATGTCCTTAATGAATGAATTTTGATGGATTTTGGACGAACGGAATAAGAAGGTCAGCTACCCAGCAAATTTTCATAATTAAATACCGTTACTGTATAACTAGATTTCATTGTGAAAAAATCTACTTACTAAACTAAATATTGGATGGGTAGAGCCAAAGAGTGTGAACTGTACAAGTTAACAATAACATTAATTAAATTAATAAAAAATGAAAAGAAAGAAAGGCTCCGGTGTATAGAAAGGACCTGCCCGTTTCTAAAAAAAATCATAGAAACGATGGAACCCACCCATTTTTTATATATGTCCTAATTTATTTACTATTACTTACTATGTTTTTTGATATCTAGTATCAATACAATTTATTATTTTGAGGTTGAATATTTAGAAAAAAAAATATATATATAAAATCGTGGTTGGGGAGGTTATAGTAGCAAGAGCCATTGGAATTTTTTTTTTATACATTGGAAGAATCCATTTTTGTTATTAATAGACTAGTAAGAAGAAAAGAATAACTGAAAAATCAAATAGTTATTCATCAAAGTCTCAATTATTCAATGACCAGAATTAAACGAGGATATATAGCTCGGAAACGAAGGACAAAAATTCGTTTATTTACATCAAGTTTTCGAGGAGCTCATTCAAGACTTACTCGAACGATTACTCAACAGAAAATAAAAGCTTTGGTTTCGGCTCATCGGGATAGAGATAGGAAAAAAAGAGATTTTCGTGGTTTATGGATTAGTCGAATAAATGCAGTAATTCGCGGGAATATTAAAGTATATTATATTTATAGTAATTTAGTATATAGTCTATACACGGGGCAATTGCTTCTTAATCGTAAAATAGTTGCACAAATAGCTATATTAAAACAGAATTGTCTTTTTATGATTGCCAATGATATCTAAAAAACCAAAAATCCCCTTAGACTTTACTCCGGGAAGGTATAGAATATAAATTTGTTTATTTTGATAGCTTTATCATATGAATTTTTATCATATGATAAAGCTATCAAAATAAACAACCACGCTGAATAAAAAAAAATGATTCTTTGTTACCTATTATCTTTTTTCTTACAACATAAAAACCCAAATTGAATTGTCGTAATTTTCAAACAAAACATCAATCAATATTTCATTCAAATCTCAATTCAAAATTGGATTTCGAATTCTTAATTTCTATATTATTTTTTTCTTAAAGTAGTAGTTCTAGCGGTTGACTCGCTTTTTTCAAATTGTTTTTCATTATTAAGAAAAGGTAACGAAGATAAAATACGAGCTTGTTTTATAGCAATTGTTATTAATCGTTGTTGTTTTAAGGTCAATCTATTTACGCGTCTGGATAATATTTTTCCTTGTTCACTAATAAATCGACTAATTAAACCCATGTTTTTATAATCAATTCGGTCCCCCGATTGGATCGGGGGCAAACGCCTACGAAAAGATCGCTTGGATTTCATAAAGAGTCGCTTAGATTTTTCCATGGTTTATTTATCCCTATTCCAAAAATCACATTTATTACAAGAAATACTATAAAGGATTTGTTTTTTTATTCTGACTTTTTTAATATATGTTGTTATTTTTTTAATATATGTTGTTATATACTGATATTTGTATATATTCAACTGTAAATGATAGAATACAGATAGATCTATCTATATAGATAAGAAAAATAGATCATTTTACATGTTAAGTTCTTTGGTTCGAAGGGTAACACACAAGCGATCAATTTGATCTATTTCTTTATTTCTGCGTGAATTGTATGTTTGCAACAACGGGGACAAAATTTTCTCAATTCCAATCGACTAGGCGTATTCTGTCGATTCTTTTTAGTTATATATCTAGAAATACCCGTTGATTCCTTATTAACACTCTTTTTATCACAACCGGTACATTCCAAAATAACAATTACTCGGATATCTTTACCTTTGGCCATGAACCTCCCTTGGGTTTTTAATTCACTTAACTCTTTTGTTTTCGGATTATAATCTAAGAAAAAGAAAAGAACGAAAAAACGAAAATATAAATTAAGAATTCGAAATCCAATTTTGAAAGATTTCGTTCCAATTAAGATTAAGATTAATATAGTACAAAAATAATACAATGATCTCGAACTATATTTCGTTTCGAATTGCAATACAATTGCAATACAGTATTTTCGTTTTTTTAACTAAGTATTTTTTATGATATTGTTGCCCCCACCCTATACATTCCATTTAAATTTCTGCTTTCACTCTTTTATTAATAGAAATGGAATTGAATTATTAATTCAATTCCATGGAAGCCTGGACGAGATCCCGAGTTTCACTCCGAATTTCAATTAGGCCAAATTAACCCTTATTCTTTCTCTTTCCTAACTTATTCTATTACAATTGTAAAAAAAAGAAGAAATAAAAGACGAAATAAAGAAGAGGAGATTAATTACATATTAATTACATATATTTAATACTTAATTGGATCTATAATCTTCTTCACCCCTTTCCGTGTCAATAACTAGAATGAAAAAAAAGGGAATATCAATGCATCTGGAAAAAAACGATTGATCTCTATCAAGAGACCCGCCAAAGCCCCGAACCATAGAGTACTTACTACTGGTGCCACGGAAAGATATGTTTTTAGATCTCGCATTTCAAATCCTCCTTTTTAAGTCTTTTTTCTATCTAAAATTTATTTGAATTTAATATTCTTTTTGATTATTCTAAAGAATATTAGTTATATTTCTTTAGAATCTTTTTTTTCTTTTTCATATTCTATTCTATATTATAGTATAGGAAACTAAAAAAAATGGCAGAAAATTAGAAAAATGATAGATATATATTATATATATATCTATATATCAACAGATAAAAATGTGGAAAACAAGACAAAGATTCTTTACAATAACACTAGAAACAAATGGAAAAGGGATGTAGCGCAGCTTGGTAGCGCGTTTGTTTTGGGTACAAAATGTCACGGGTTCAAATCCTGTCATCCCTATCCCTAACTATTACTTATCATAT